CAATTAGAACTGTTCCCAACGATAAAATGATTAAAAAAAAATCTATTGGAATAAAAGAAATTAATAAAAAAGTTCCTCGATGGTCATACAAATTAATCAACGATTTTGAACAACAGGAGGGGGAAACCGAAGAAACTGTGGTAGAGGATCATCAGATTCGTTCAAGAAAATCCAAACGTGTAGTGATTTTTACTGATAACCAACAAAATACTGATGCTTATACTAATACCAAAGAAACTAATAATACTGATCAAACAGGCGAAGTTGCTTTGATACGTTATTCCCAACAATCGGATTTTCGTCGAGACATAATCAAAGGCTCCATGCGCGCTCAAAGACGTAAAACAGTTACTTGGAAACTCTTTGAAGCAAATGCGCATTCCCCTCTTTTTTTGGACCGAATAGACAAATCTTTTTTTTTTTTTTTTGATATTTCTGAACGGATGAAAAAAAATTTTAGAAATTGGATGTGTAAAAACACAGAATTCACAATTTCGAATTATACAGAGAAAAAGACAAAAGAAAGCGCGAAAAAAAAAGAGGAGGACAAAAAAGAAGAAGACAAAAGAAAGGAGAAAGTGCGTATACAAATAGCGGAAGCCTGGGATAGTATTTTACTTGCTCAAGTAATGAGAGGTTTTTTATTAGTAACCCAATCAATTCTTAGAAAATATATTATATTACCTTCATTGATAATAGCTAAAAATATCGTCCGTATACTATTATTTCAATTTCCGGAATGGTATGAGGACTTAAAGGATTGGAATAGAGAAATGCATGTTAAATGTACCTATAACGGCGTTCAATTATCAGAAAAAGAATTTCCAAAAAACTGGTTAACAGACGGCATTCAGATCAAGATCCTATTTCCTTTTCGTCTTAAACCTTGGCACAGATCTAAGTTACGAGCCCCTTATAACGATCCAATGAAAAAGCAAGGTCAAAAAAATGATTTTTGTTTTTTAACAATTTTTGGAATGGAAGCTGAACTACCTTTTGGTTCTCCCAGAAAAAAACTTTCATTTTTTGAACCTATTTTAAAAGAACTCAAAAAAAAAATTAAAAAATTGCAAAAGAAATGTTTTATAATTCTAGGAATTTTAAAAGAACAAACAAAATTGTTTCTAAATGTCTCAAAAAAACCAAAAAAATGGATCATTAAAAACATTCTGTTTATAAAAGAAATAATAAAAGAACTCTCAAAAATAAACCCAATTATATTATTTGGATTGAGAGAAATAGAAGTATATGAATTGAGTGAAATTAAAAAAGATTCAATAATCAGTAATCGGATGATTCAGGAATCGTCCATTCAAATTAGATCTCAGGATTGGACAAATTATTCATTAACAGAAAAAAAAATGCAAGATCTGACTGATAGAATAAACACCATCATAAATCAAATAGAAAAAATTACAAAAGACAAGAAAAAGGGATTTATAACTTCAAATAGAAATTTGAGTTCTAACAAAATAAGTTATGATGATAAAAGATTGGAATCACAAAAAAATATTTGGCAGATATTAAAAAGAAGAACTGCTCGATTAATCCGTAAATCCCATTATTTTATAATATTTTTCATTGAAAAGATATACATAGATATCTTTCTATCTATGATTAATATTCCTAGTATCAATACACAACTTTTTCTTGAATCAACAAAAAAAATTATTAATAAAAACATTAACAGTAATGAAGCAAATCAAGAAAGAATTAATAAAACAAATCAAAGTTTAATTAAATTTATTTCGATTATAAAAGAGTCACTTTCTAATACTAATATTAGTCTTAATTCAAAGACTTTTTTTGACTTATCTTACTTTTCACAAGCATATGTATTTTACAAATTATCACAAACCAAACTTATTAAGTTAGAGAAATTGAAATCCGTATTTCAATATAATGGAACCCCCCTTTTTCTTAAGAATGAAATAAAGGATTTTTTTGTTGTAAGACAAGAACTATTTCATTCCGAATTAAGACCTAAGAATCTTCGCAATTCTGGAATGAATCAATGGACAAATTGGTTAAGGAGTCATTATCAATATCAATGTGATGTATCTCAAATTAAATGGTCTAGAGTAGTACCACAAAAATGGCGAAATATATTGAACTGTATAGCTCAAAATAAAGATTTATATAAAGATTTGTGTGATTTATATGAAAAAGATGAATTAATTCACTACGAAAAAAAAACAAAAATGGAAACGGATTTATTATTGAATCAAAAGGATAATTTTAAAAAACAATATAGATATGATCTTTTAGCATATAAATCTATAAATTCTGAAACTAAGAAGTACTCTTCAATTTATGGATCACCATTACAAGTAAAAACGAACCAAGATATTTTTTATAATTACAACACACATAAACAAAAATCATTTAATATGGTAGAAATGGTAGAAGATGATATTCGAGATATGGATAAAAATACGGATAGAAAATTTTTTGATTGGAGAATTCTCGATTTTTGTCTTAAAACGAAGGTCGATATTGAGGCCTGGATCAATATTGATACTGACACTAACAGTAATAAATATACTAAGACTAGGGTTAATAAGTATCAAATAATTGATAAAATCAATAATAAGAGTCTTTTTTATCTCACACTTCAGCAAGATCAAAAAATCAACCTATCCAAACAAAAACCCCTTTTGGATTGGATGGGAATGAATGAAGAAATACTAAGTCGTCCCATATCAAATCTGGAACTTTGGTTCTTGCCAGAATTTGTGAGACTTTATAATACGTATAAAATGAAACCGTGGGTTATACCAATTAAATTACTACTTTTTAATTCTAATATAAAAAAAAATGCTAGTGAAAACAAAAGCATCACTGGAAATAAAAAAAGAGATCCTTTTATATCAATATCGTCGAATGAAAAAAAATCTCTTGAATTAGAAAACCGAAATCAAGGAGAAAAAGAATCCACGGGCCAAGCAGATCTTAAATCAGCTCTTTCAAACCAAGAAAAAGATGTTGAAGAAGATTATACGGGATCGGACATGAAAAAACATAGAAATAAAAAGCAATACAAGATCAATACAAAAGCGGAGTTTGATTTCTTCCTAAAAAGGTATTTGTATTTTCAATTGAGATGGGATGATTCTTTAAATAAAAAAATAATCAATAACATCAACGTATATTGTCTCTTGCTTAGACTGATAAATCCAAGAGAAATTACTATATCCTCTATTCAAAGGGGCGAAATGAGTCTGGATATTTTGACGATTCAGAAAGATGTAACTCTTACAGAATTTATTAAAAGGGGATTTTTGATTATTGAACCAATTCGTCTAGCTATAAAAAATGATGGAAAATTTATTATGTATCAAACCCTCGGTATTTCATTAGTTCATAAAAGTAAACATCAAATAAATCAAAGATACCGAGAAAAAAAACATGTTGATAAGAATTCTGATGAAGTCATTACAAAACATCAAAAGATGACGGGAAATAGATATAAAAAAAATTATGATTTGTTTGTTCCTGAAAATATTTTATCGCCTAGACGTCGTAGAGAATTGCGAATTCTAATTTGTTTAAATTCTAAGAATAGACATAGAAAGGCATCTTTTTGTAATGGGAATGAGGTAAACAGTCAAGTTGTGGATAAAAGCAAAAAATATAAAAAAAAACTTATAAAATTAAAGCTATTTCTTTGGCCCAATTATCGATTAGAAGATTTAGCTTGTATGAATCGTTATTGGTTTAATACGAATAATGGCAGTTGTTTCAGTATGGTAAGGATACATATGTATCCGCGATTGAAAATTCATTAATAGTACATTTTTCCTATATTTCCCATACCATATCTGGTCTATGACGACAAAGAGATGCACGCATACATTGTCTTACATTCCATTCTGATACATGATACTAATTCAATGACATATCAATTAGATCTAGAATGAACAAAATTTTCTTATTTTAGGTCGAAACTTTTATCTTTTGTGAGTGAAGAAACCAACCATACTTTTGTATCCCCTTTCAAATCCAATTTTAAAATGAAAATAGGATTGAGTAAGTTTTATTAAATTAAAAAAATTAGAAATTAATAACGAAATACAAATTTTTGTATATACCAAATAGAAATTAGGGGCATTATTATTACTGATCAATAAAGATATCTATCAATAAAAAATATCTTAAAATAAAAAGAGGGGGGGGAGAGAAGATTTCAGTTTATGGTAAAAAATTCATTCATCTCAGTTATTTCACAAGAAGAAAAAGACGAAAACAGAGGATCTGTTGAATTTCAAATAGTTAGTTTCACCAATAGGATACGAAGACTTACTTCACATTTACAATTACACAAAAAAGACTATTTATCTCAGAGAGGTTTACGTAAAATTCTGGGAAAACGCCAACGATTACTGTCTTATTTGTCAAAGAAAAATAGAATATGTTATAAAGAATTAATTAATCGGTTGGATATTCGGGAGTCAAAAACTCGTTAATTTTATTTTTATAAAGGCATTTTGAATTATTTGATTTATTAGATCTTGAATTTTAATGAACTTTTTTTCGTTTTCAGCAATTCATGAAAGAATGAATCGAGGAAAAACCTATGAATATACCGGCTACAAGAAAAGACCTCATGATAGTCAATATGGGCCCCCACCACCCATCAATGCATGGTGTTCTTCGACTCATCATTACTCTAGATGGTGAAGATGTTATTGACTGTGAACCAATATTGGGTTATTTACACCGAGGAATGGAAAAAATTGCGGAAAATCGAACAATTATACAATATTTGCCTTATGTAACACGGTGGGATTATTTAGCTACTATGTTCACAGAAGCAATAACTGTAAACGGACCGGAACAGTTGGGAAATATTCAAGTACCTAAAAGAGCCAGCTATATCAGAATAATTATGTTGGAGTTGAGTCGTATAGCTTCTCATCTGTTATGGCTCGGTCCTTTTATGGCGGATATTGGTGCACAAACTCCCTTTTTCTATATTTTCAGAGAAAGAGAATTAGTATATGATCTATTCGAAGCTGCCACCGGTATGAGAATGATGCATAATTATTTTCGTATCGGAGGAGTAGCGGCCGATCTACCTCATGGCTGGATAGATAAATGTTTGGATTTCTGCGATTATTTTTTAACAAGAGTTGCTGAATATCAAAAACTTATTACACGAAATCCTATTTTTTTAGAACGAGTCGAGGGAGTAGGCATTATTGGTAGAGAGGAAGTAATAAATTGGGGTTTATCGGGACCAATGCTGCGAGCTTCCGGAATACAATGGGATCTTCGTAAAGTTGATCATTATGAATGTTACGACGAATTTGATTGGGAAGTACAGTGGCAAAAAGAAGGAGATTCATTGGCTCGTTATCTAGTCCGAATTGGTGAAATGATAGAATCCGTAAAAATTATTCAACAGGCCCTGGAAGGAATTCCAGGGGGACCCTATGAGAATTTAGAAATACGATACTTTGATAGAGAAAGGAATCCGGAATGGAATGATTTTGAATATCGATTTATTAGTAAAAAGCCGTCTCCTACATTTGAATTGCCGAAACAAGAACTTTATGTGAGAGTAGAAGCCCCAAAGGGAGAATTGGGAATTTTTCTCATAGGGGATCAGGGTGGTTTTCCTTGGAGATGGAAAATCCGCCCGCCGGGTTTTATCAATTTGCAAATTCTTCCGCGGTTAGTTAAAAGAATGAAATTGGCTGATATTATGACGATACTAGGTAGTATAGATATCATTATGGGAGAAGTTGATCGTTGAAATGATAATTGATACACCGGAAGTACAAGATATCGATTCTTTTTCTAGATTAGAATTTTTTAAAGAGGTTTATGGAATTCTATGGGTTCTTGTTCCTATTTTGACTCTTGTAGTGGGAATCACAATAGGCGTACTGGTAATTGTATGGTTAGAAAGAGAAATATCGGCAGGGATACAACAACGTATTGGACCTGAATACGCCGGCCCTTTGGGAGTTCTTCAAGCTCTAGCAGATGGGACAAAACTACTTTTCAAAGAAAATCTTTTTCCATCTAGGGGGGATACTCGTTTATTCAGTATCGGGCCATCCATAGCAGTCATATCAATTTTAGTAAGCTATTCAGTAGTTCCTTTTGGATATCACCTTGTTTTAGCGGATCTCAATATCGGTGTTTTTTTATGGATTGCCATTTCCAGTATTGCTCCAATTGGACTTCTTATGTCGGGATACGGGTCAAATAATAAATATTCCTTTTTAGGCGGTCTACGAGCTGCTGCTCAATCGATTAGTTATGAAATACCATTAACTTTATGTGTGTTATCAATATCTCTACGTGCGATTCGTTGATACATAGACATAAACTTTTCTCTATTCCTTCCTTTCAAGGAAAGGGTTGGAATGGATTGAGTAGATATCTTAATTTTTTTTTATTCATTATTCGGGTTGATGAACTAAATCAAATAGTTATATGAGTGAAAGAAAACAGCTTATATATAAATTCGCAGTAAAAAGATTGATTCTCATTTTCTATGTATAAGAGTTAGAGAGTTAAGCGGAAATAAACAGAAGAGACCGTTTCCCCCAAGATTGGTTGATTAGTCATCCTGACTTGAAGCGGGTTCAAAAGATCAACCGTATTGAGCTTTCACTATCATTTTTATGTATTAGCATAACGGGGGATTGAGCAAAAACGAGTGGATGGTTAGAAACACGAACATATGGAAAGGATTAGTAATGGAGATTATGTAAATTCTCCAAAAGGACATTTTTACATAATATACAAACAAAGAATACTAATTGGGGCTTGAAGTTGGTAGAAATGATCAGGCAGTACTCCCCATGACACGATTCCAATCCAGAGTATACTCCTATCCACCGATTTAATAAATAACTATTCGAAACGAAATAATCCTTTACTTTATTTTGAAAGCCCTCTTTTTCTCAGAAATAGAAAGAAGAATAGGAACGAAAAAAAAAAAAAAAGATATACTTTATTTATTCTTTGTTACTTTTATTCTTTCCCATATACATATTAATAGATATATAATTTGTGTCATAATTCATTAATTAATATAGAATTTTTTTTTTTTCGTACGTGAAACCAACGGGTTATTGATATTTTTACAAGAAGTATTTTATTGAACAGTTAAGTTATTACTGAACAAAGAAGAATTGAAATTATTATTGAAATTATTAAATTAAAGAAAGGATGAGATCAATTCAGAAGTACTTTTTTTATTTAATTTTGAATTAAAATAATTATAACAGACAGAATTCAATTGGTCTAATTTGGGACCGGCCGATAGTTATCCATCCTACAAACATATCAAGATTCAAAAAAGAATACTGACGCGGTCCCTATATTTATTTCTGGCCTTCAAGGAGCCGTATGAGGTGAAAATCTCATGTACGGTTCTGTAATAGCGATGGTAACAGTGATGGTATCACCGACTATAATTATCTAACAGTTCAAGTACAATTGATATTGTTGAGGCGCAATCAAAATATGGTTTTTGGGGATGGAATTTGTGGCGTCAGCCTATAGGGTTTATCATTTTTATTATTTCTTCCCTAGCAGAATGTGAGAGATTACCTTTTGATTTACCAGAAGCAGAAGAAGAGTTAGTAGCAGGTTATCAAACCGAATACTCGGGTATAAAATTTGGGTTATTTTATGTTGCTTCCTATCTCAACCTATTGGTTTCTTCATTATTTGTAACAGTTCTTTACTTGGGAGGTTGGAATATATCTATTCCGGACATATATGTTTCTGAGCTTTTTGAAATAAATAAAACATGTGGAGTTTTTGGAGCGATAATTGGTATCTTTATTACATTAGCTAAAACTTATTTGTTCTTGTTCATTCCTATCACAACAAGATGGACTTTACCGAGGCTAAGAATGGACCAACTATTGAATCTTGGATGGAAATTTCTTTTACCTATTTCTCTCGGTAATCTATTATTAACAACTTCTTTCCAACTCTTTTCACTGTAAAGTAACATTCTATATTCACAACGTGTCTCAAACAAGAGAAATAAACAAACATAAAACTATTCATATATATATTAACGATATGTTCTCTATGGTAACTGGGTTCATGAATTATGGTCAACAAACAGTACGAGCTGCAAGGTACATTGGTCAAAGTTTCATGATTACTTTATCCCACGCAAATCGTTTACCCGTAACTATTCAATATCCTTATGAAAAATCAATCACCGCGGAGCGTTTCCGCGGTCGAATCCATTTTGAATTTGATAAATGTATTGCTTGTGAAGTATGCGTTCGTGTATGTCCTATAGATCTACCCGTTGTTGATTGGAAATTGGAAACCGATATTCGCAAGAAACGGCTGCTTAATTACAGTATTGATTTCGGAGTCTGTATATTTTGTGGTAATTGCGTTGAGTATTGTCCAACGAATTGTTTATCAATGACTGAAGAATATGAACTTTCTACTTATGATCGTCACGAATTGAATTATAATCAAATTGCTTTGGGTCGTTTACCAATGTCAGTAATTGACGATTATACAATTCGAACAATTTTGAATTCGCCTCAAATAAATAAGTAAATCTCTTATTAACGAATAATTTAGAATTACTTTACTAATAACTAATATAGAAGGAATTTAGGTTTCTTTCGTGTTGTTTGGTCAATAACTACAAATACCAACTATTGATTGGTTGGTAAGAAACGCGTCTTAATTTGGATTGAAAATCCATTAATTAATATATCCATAATTGTTTTAAAATATATCGTTTAGAATTAGAACGACTCTTTCAGATAAAGAATGAAATTAGTCCAATAATAGTACTCAGATTTATTCATATCCCTTAGTATTTATTTACTTAGGATTAAATTAGGAATTGCTCAAAAATCATAAAAAAAAAAATTTCTGGTCGGGTCTCAATAAGGTCATGAAAAACATTTCTATTTATTTATCTCTTATTTTACATATAATGGATTTGCCCGGACCAATACATGATTTTCTTTTAGTCTTTCTGGGATCGGTTCTTATACTAGGAGGTATGGGGGTGGTATTATTTACCAACCCCATTTATTCTGCCTTTTCATTGGGACTGGTTCTTGTTTGTATATCCTTATTCTATATTCTATTAAACTCTTATTTTGTAGCTGCTGCACAACTCCTTATTTACGTGGGAGCTATAAATGTTTTAATCGTATTTGCTGTGATGTTCATGAATGGTTCAGAATATTACAAAGATTTGAATCTTTGGACCATTGGGGATGTGGTTACTTTGCCAGTTTGTACAAGTATTTTTGTTTTACTCATGATTATTATTACGGATACGTCATGGTACGGAATTATTTGGACTACAAGATCAAACCAGATTATAGAGCAAGATTTGATAAGTAATAGTCAACAAATTGGAATTCATTTATCAACAGATTTCTTTCTTCCATTTGAATTCGTTTCGATAATTCTTTTAGCCGCTTTGATAGGTGCAATTGCCGTGGCGCGACAGTAAAAAATTTATAGAATTAGCAATGCACATTAAACTCTGTTCGGTTTTATTACATTACATTTATTTCCCTTTAATTAAAGATTGTTTATGTCTAAAATAGAAATTATTCAATCTATTCTATTAACACTAGAAAATCTGCCTTTGTTCCGTACTTTTTTTTATTCTAGTCAATTGAATCTGTTGAATTGTTGTTCAGTTCATATTGAAATGAATCGAAATTGATAAGGAGTTGGTCAATGATGCTCGAACATGTACTTGTTTTGAGTGCCTACTTATTTTCTATCGGTATCTATGGATTGATCACGAGCCGGAATATGGTTAGAGCCCTTATGTGTCTTGAACTTATACTGAATGCGGTTAATATGAATTTCGTAACATTTTCTGATTTTTTTGATAGTCGCCAATTAAAAGGAAATATTTTCTCAATTTTTGTTATAGCTATTGCAGCCGCTGAAGCAGCTATTGGCCCGGCTATTGTTTCATCAATTTATCGTAACAGAAAATCAACTCGTATCAATCAATCGAATTTGTTGAATAAGTAGTATTAATCATATAAATTCTAATATTCATAAATTAGAATTACCATGACCATACATTACGTAATAATACATGTTTTCAAAAATGTAAGAAATTAAAGTATCTTGGCTCTATCGCATGAGTCAATCCAGAAGTAGATTGATTAGAAAAATTATGATAAATTATTGATTCATCTGGTGTCTAAATATATGATTCATTTACAAGTTTACTAGATCGAAACTTTCTGACATTCAAAAATTTATAGATCCAAATGTCACATTCAGTAAAGATTTATGATACGTGTATAGGGTGTACTCAATGCGTGCGCGCCTGCCCAACGGATGTATTAGAAATGATACCTTGGGACGGGTGTAAAGCTAAGCAAATTGCTTCTGCTCCAAGAACAGAGGACTGTGTCGGTTGTAAGAGATGTGAATCCGCCTGTCCGACAGATTTCTTGAGTGTTCGAGTTTATTTATGGCATGAAACAACTCGAAGTATGGGTCTGGCTTATTAATACGTTCCAGAAAACCCTACTTGAATACATTTGATTTTTTTACCTTTACCGACAAAAACCCGCGCTCAAAAACTATTTATTTTGAGCACGGGTTTTTCTGGTCCAAGTTTATCTTGTTTTTACCATGAATAATTTTCCTTGGTTAACGCTAGTTGTAGTTTTGCCAATATTCGCGGGTTCCTTAATTTTCTTTCTACCTCATAGAGGAAATAAGATAATGCGTTGGTATACTATAGGTATATGCATAATAGAACTCCTTCTAACAACCTATGCATTCGGTTATCGTTTCCAATTGGATGATCCATTAATGCAACTGACAGAGGATTATAAATGGATCGATTTTTTTGATTTTTACTGGAGATTGGGAATAGATGGAATTTCTATAGGACCCATTTTACTGACAGGATTTATCACAACTTTAGCTACTTTAGCGGCTCGGCCGATTACTCGAGATTCCCGACTATTCCATTTTCTGATGTTAGCAATGTATAGCGGTCAAATAGGACCATTTTCTTCTCGAGACCTTTTACTTTTTTTCATCATGTGGGAGTTAGAATTAATTCCAGTTTATCTACTTCTATCCATGTGGGGGGGAAAGAAACGTTTGTATTCAGCTACAAAATTTATTTTGTACACTGCAGGAAGTTCCGTTTTTTTATTAATGGGAGTTTTGGGTATTGGTTTATATGGTTCCAATGAACCAACATTAAATTTTGAAACATCAGCTAATCAATCGTATCCTGTAGCACTGGAAATAATATTCTATATTGGATTTCTTATTGCTTTTGCTGTCAAATCACCGATCATACCCTTACATACATGGTTACCAGACACCCATGGAGAGGCACATTACAGTACTTGTATGCTTTTAGCCGGAATCTTATTAAAAATGGGAGCGTATGGATTGGTTCGGATCAATATGGAATTATTACCCCACGCCCATTCTATATTCTCTCCCTGGTTGATTATAGTAGGCACAATTCAAATAATCTATGCAGCTTCAACATCTCCCGGTCAGCGTAATTTAAAAAAAAGAATAGCCTACTCTTCTGTATCTCATATGGGTTTCATAATTATAGGAATTGGTTCTATAAGCGATACAGGACTCAACGGAGCCATTTTACAAATAATCTCTCACGGATTTATTGGCGCTGCGCTTTTTTTCTTGGCCGGAACGAGTTATGATAGAATACGTCTTGTTTATCTCGACGAAATGGGCGGAATGGCTATCGCAATTCCAAAAATATTCACGACTTTCAGTATCTTATCACTGGCTTCTCTTGCATTACCGGGCATGAGCGGTTTTGTTGCCGAATTGTTAGTTTTTTTTGGAATACTTACTAGTCAAAAATATCTTTTAATGACAAAAATATTAATTACTTTTGTAATGGCAATTGGAATGATATTAACTCCTATTTATTCATTATCTATGTTACGCCAGATGTTCTATGGATACAAGCTTTTTAATGCCCCAAACTCTTATTTTTTTGATTCGGGACCGCGAGAATTATTTGTTTCGATCTCTATCCTTTTACCTGTAATAGGTATTGGTGTTTATCCCGATTTCGTTTTATCATTATCAGTTGACAAGGTCGAAGCTATTCTATCCAATTATTTTTTTCGATAGTTTTTGTGAGTAAACCAAAAAATGAAACAGAAATCCCATGATTTTAAAAATGGTTGATTGTACAATAAAAAAATGAGTCTTTTATATTCTTTTAAGTAAAATAAATAAATTGGAATTCTATTATAACTAGATATCTTTTGAATTTGTGCGAACCATTTGAATCAAGTAATGGAAAGGATTCAAATGGTTCTTGATTGTTTACATGAAGTTTTCGTATATATACCTGTATGCCGTCCTATGTTTATATTCGTCAAGTCTTTTATTCAATTAGATGTTAATGTAAATGAACCATAACTATGCAACCCTATTCCTAATAGATTAACCCCAAAATAGCATATCCAAATTATAAGAAAGCCCATTGAGGCCACAATTGCAGAATTTACACTTTCAAAATTTTTATTTGTTCTAATATGTAAATAAATAGCGAATATGGTCCAAGTAATAAATGCCCAAGTCTCCTTTGGATCCCAATTCCAATACGATCCCCATGCTTCATTAGCCCATACTGCTCCCGAAAGAATACCTACGGTTAAAAGGATAAACCCTAGACTAATAATACGATAACTCCAACGATCCAATTGTTGAATCAATTGATACCTGTAATAATTTTGAGACGAAATAAAAGAAGTGTTTCGTAAGACATTGTTTCTTTCGTTCACATATTGAATCTCACTAAAGTAAACTGACTCATTTTCTAAATTATTGCTTTTACTAAAAATCCTTATGAATTTTCGAAATGTAATGACTAGAAGAGCTAGTGATAATAATGATCCACACAAAAGAGCTGCATAGCTCAATACCATCATACTTACGTGCATCATTAACCAATGGGATTGGAGAGCGGGTACTAATATCGCGGATTGATGCATTTCAGTTAAAAGACCCGAAGTTGCAAAACCTTGAGTAAAAATAGCACTTGGCGCGGTTATTGCGCTAAAATGGTTTTTCTGTTTTTTAAAATACGGAATAATATGAATAAAGGAAAAACTCCACGAAAGAAAAATTAATGATTCATATAAATCACTTAATGGTAAATGCCTCAAATACATCCAACGAGTAACTAATAATCCTGTTATGCAGAAAAAAGTAGCTATCATCCCCTTTTCTGACGAATCATCTAGTCCTACGATTTCATCGACTAATAAAATTATCAAATGAATTGTAATTACAATTGAAACGATCGAAAAGGATATATGAGTTAATATATGCTCTAAAGTTGAAAATATCATAAAAATTTTTAAATTAATAAGGGCGTCCCTCAATTATAGGAATTGAAATCGGGAATTGAATTCATTATAGGACTTACTCTTTTAGAAGATGCCATGCCGCCACTCGGACTCGAACCGAGATGCTCTAGCACTGCTTCCTAAGAGCAGCGTGTCTACCGATTTCACCATAGCGGCTTATTCGAAATCATAATAACCTATTTTTATTCAATCGTCGAGCTTGAAGGAGTTAATTCAATCCAATATTTTTTTTTAGGAAACCATTCAAATTGATGAATAAAAACTTGTTTAAAAATTAGGGATTAAAACGTTTTCGTTAACGTTAATAATATTGATTTTTCTTATTATTATCTTTTTATTTAGTTATTTAGTATTTTAGGATGTCAATTTTATTTAACTGAACTAACAATGTATTTTTTCGTCGGCTATTACTTTATGCTCTCCTAAAACTAAAATGTAACAGTTGTAACTAGATAATTTTTACTTCAATCCCTGGATATAAGTAAAAAAAATGTTCTGCCTCGTTTGCATTTTTTAATGATTAATTTCTTTTATCATTTATTTTATTAATCTAAAATAAAAAATGCATTTTATCGATTAATAAAAAAATAGAATTTTTATATAACACAATTTCAGCGATACACTCAAAAGATTTATGTAAATATTTGCATAGTTAGGTTGCGTTAGGATTTTTTGTTGTGTAGAGAGTTTGCGTTAAGATTTAGCAAACCCATTAAGTTAGGTATTTGGGATGGTCGTATCAATCATATAAAAAAATTTCGTATAGAAATTGTACCGTACTTCAAAATATTTTCTAAATTTTTTAATAATTTTTTAATTAATATATATATATTATATCTTGATCGATCTTCCAATCGAAACATAGGATCTAAAATAGATCACTCAAAATTGGCGCATTCGTCATATAACTACCTAAAAATGTAAAATAGAACTACCTAAAAATGTAAACGGGACTTTTATTAATTTAATTGGGTTTAAGGAATTTATATAGTGATAATAATTTCTAAAACCCAAAATAATGGTTTAAAAGATTATAAAAAACATTTTAAACTTAATCAATTAGTTTCAACGACCTCTTCTTTATAATATAATATAAAATCACAAAAAAAATATAACTAAAAAAAAATTCTTTTTATTATTGAGTAAGGGCGATGGGGAAAGTGATAATCCCCATCCGGAAAATGATAAAACATACTAAAATGAAAGGCGAAACCTTGCGCTTGCGTTTACCCTTTTTTCAAACAAAAAAGTACCATTAGAATTCAGTAGACAACAGAATTCTTATCTATATCAGAAACGAAAGAAAAATTTGGCTTCAAATTAAAGTAAAACAAATTCAATTTTATATTCGTTTAAATTAAAACATTATGAGACTAATTCTTTTTTATTTATTTTATTTTTAATGTATATTGTTTATATTGTAATTTATCTTATATATTCATATTTATTCTTTTACTATACTATTATGATGTTAATATTAATTCTAATTGATAAATATTATTTATCATTTTTATAACTTATAAATCTTATAAATAAACTATAAACAAAATTATATCACTTTATTAGTTATTAGAACGATTCAGATTATTTATTTGTTACACAAAAAAAACTTTTAGAACTCCCGGTAGAAAGAGATTTCGCTAACGAAAAAGCTTTCAATGCTGCCCTATACCCCTTCCTTTTCCAAATATTTTTACGAATACGTTTTTTTGAAATAGAGGTGCGCTTTTTTGGAACTGCCATTAAAAAGTTATAATAGGTTTTTCGGTTGGATGTGAAAGACATCTATTGTTCAAAATCAATTGTTCTTTACTATTCTCTATCTATTTTTTCTCGAAATTAGACTCCAAAAAAAAAGGGGGGTAAAAATCCCATAAAATATTAATAGATAAGGTACACTATGCCAAATAGATTGAAGTTGATAAAAAAAAAAAAAAAAATAATACAAAAAAAAAAAAAAAAAAAAAAAGAAAGATTGTCCGTTTCGTTTTCTTTCTATTTTCGTCGTGTTACATTTATACATGTAATAAAAAAATCTAAAAGTTTAATAACCCAACCCTTTTCCCGCTTAATTAAAAAATAAAAAACTTTAATAATTTTTTCTATTATATTAATTAATTTAATATTAATTTAATTGTTCAAGCTCGAAGAAAGAGTCCACAAAATTTTAATTATCAAATGAGACTAGTAGTTAATCTGTTAAAGGATACAAAATACATAATTTAAAGGCATTTTATTTGCCCCCTTTTTTTTCCGTAAAATTAAAGTGTTGGATATCATAGCATTTCCTACAAATAGCTTTTATTGTAATGGAAGACAAACAATTAGTTACAAAACAAATTGGTTAATGATTCTAAATAACCGAATTACAATAACAATAAATAGTTTTAGTTATGGGCTTTATGATTCATATCAAATACTGTTTTTGGTATAATTATTTATCCTTGTTTTATAGATATAAAAAAATTATTGTAATACGTAATAATTAAAATGAAAATTCGAATTTTCATTTTTTATCTTCATAAAATTTTATTTAAAAATTTTAATTTAATATTAAAAATTCAGTATTAATAAAATTAGTATTTATTTTTCACTAGTGACTTATTTATATCATTTGAATTTATATCATTTGACCAATTATAACCTCTTGATTTTAAATATTTGAAGTAGTTTGGAAAGATTCAGAATAATTAAGGCTAGAAAATTCTATTTAAGTTTTATTTTATATATCTTCATTTTTTTTTATTAACCGACCCCAAACGAAATAAGAACCGGTGACTCAGAAACAATTAATTAAGATAATTTTTTTTTTTTTTTTTTTTTTTTTATGGAATATACATATCAATATTCATGGATTATACCTTTCATTCCACTTCCAGTTCCTATCTTAATTGGAACAGGACTTCTACTTTTTCCAACGGCAACAAAAAATCTTCGCCGTATGTGGGCTTTTCCTAGTGTTTTATTATTAAGTATAGTTATGGTTTTTTCAGCCCTTTTTTCTATTCAGCAAATAAATAAGAATTCTGTCTATCAATATGTATGGTCTTGGACCATCAATAATGATTTTTCTTTAGAATTTGGCTGCTTGGTTGATCCACTTACTTCTATTATGTCGATATTAATCACTACTGTTGGAATTATGGTTCTTATTTATAGTGACAATTATATGTCTCATGATCAGGGATATTTGAGATTTTTTGCTTATATGAGTTTTTCCAATACTTCAATGTTGGGATTAGTTACTAGTTCTAATTTGATACAAATTTATATTTTTTGGGAATTAGTTGGAGTGTGTTCTTATCTATTAATAGGTTTTTGGTTCACACGACCCAGTGCCGCGAATGCTTGTCAAAAAGCGTTTGTAACTAATCGTGTCGGGGATTTTGGTTTATTATTAGGAATTTTGGGTTTTTATTGGATAACAGGTAGTTTCGAATTTCGGGATTTGTTTGAAATATTCAATAACTTGGTTTATAATAATGAAGTTAATTTTTTATTTGTTACTTTATGCGCCTCCCTATTATTTGCCGGCGCTGTTGCTAAATCCGCCCAATTTCCCCTTCATGTATGGTTACCTGATGCCATGGAAGGGCCTACCCCCATTTCGGCTCTTATACATGCCGCTACTATGGTAGCAGCAGGAATTTTTCTTGTAGCTCGGCTTCTTCCTCTTTTCATAGTTATACCTTACATTCGAAATCTAATAGCTTTGATAGGTATAATAACATTATTTTTAGGAGCCACTTTAGCTCTTGCTCAAAAAGATATTAAGAAAAGCTTAGCTTATTCTACAATGTCTCAATTGGGTTATATGATGTTAGCTCTAGGTATGGGGTCTTATCGAGCTGCTTTATTTCATTTGATTACTCATGCTTATTCGAAGGCATTGTTGTTCTTAGGATCTGGATCAATTATTCATGCGATGGAAGCTATTGTTGGATATTCTCCAGATAAAAGTCAGAATATGGTTCTTATGGGCGGTTTAAGAAAACATGTACCAATTACAAAAACTGCTTTTTTATTGGGTACACTTTCTCTTTCTGGTATTCCACCCCTTGCTTGTTTTTGGTCCAAAGATGAAATTCTTAATGATAGTTGGTTGTATTCACCTATTTTTG